AAAAAATGGAAGATCTAGTTACGATTGGAAATAAACTTTTGTATCTTCATCCATAGATCCTTTATTCATACTCATTCAATTGGAAGAGTTAATCCAATCCAAAAAAATTATGCTTCGCGACTCCATATCCATAATCCAATCTTTTTTATTCAATTTCTAATCGGCCTTTGGATACAAATCGTGAGAATGTATATTCTTCCTCAAATATACTATTGAGAGGTAAAGGATTAAACCTTTTTAAGAAATAAAGTTTTTGATCGGAATATGAAAAAAACTGAAAGACCCCTTAACTATTTAAGTTTTTGATAGAACGAATCACACTTTTACCACTAAACTATACCCGCTACATATTTATTATTGTATATGAATGGACCATTTGTCGAACAAAAGAGTGAGGCGCAATCAAGATAGCATCAGAGAAAATTTTAGCGTTGACGCTTCGTCCCGCTGGGGACTTAAATAGGCGAAGAGCAGAAAGCTTACTTAAATAACATAAAAAAAGTTATAGTTATATTATACTTTTCTTTTCGTTCGATACGAAGTCATTACTGACAGTCCCGGTCTGAAAGAATCATTGAAGCTGGATCATAGAAAGGATGAAATCTGCATACATGGTTTCTTTTTTTTTTTTCAACTTCTCTTTCAACTGCCAGATCTTACTTATGAATTAAGAATTCGGGTCAATTGGATCTCAATTGTTCAAATAAAGCTTGTCTCTTGAACAAATAAATGAGTTATATTATAACTACGTTTATAAATAAATATGTGTGTTTAATATTTGATATTTTTTATTTTGCATTTTCATACTTTTTATTGTTTAATATATGTACATATATATGTACATAATAAATATATATATATATGTTTTTTATTCCAGTTTCTTTTTCCAGTAAGTAATAAATTGATAAAAAGAAAATAAAAAAAAAATATATTAATTGAATTTAATATTAAGTAATAATATTAAATTCAATTAATATTAAGTATTAATAATAAGAAATGACACTTCAACAAGTATTTTTGATTGATATCAAATCATTATTAAATCATTTTATCTATGGAAATACTGGCCTGGCCCGGCCAGTACTTAAACCAAGCCGGGGGAATAAACCTTTCGTACAAAATAGAAGAAGTAGGGTATTTTTCTATTGGGAATATCCGTTTCGAATCATTATCTAAATTGAATTCCTGATCAAATTTCTTCTTTTCTTATATATATATATATATTTTTATCCTATATATAGATATATATTGCTTTATTGTTCTTTTTATATATCTTTATAAGTTTATAATAAAATATCTTTATAAGTTATATTATTATGTTTATTTATATATGTTATATAATTGTTATAATATTTTATATATCTTTATTTTATATATCTTTATCTTTTATATTTATAAATAAATATAAAAAATAAAGAAATAAATAAATATAAAAAATAAAGAATATAATTTAATAGAATATAAATAAAAGAATATATAAAAAAAAAAATAGATAAATAAAAAAGTAAAACGAAGGTTTTTATCAATCTTTACTTCACGTGTCACATCACATAAAAAATTTTCCATTTTTAAACGGGGATGGGAATGGGGAGAGATGGCTGAGTGGACTAAAGCGGCGGATTGCTAATCCGTTGTACGAGTTATTCGTACCGAGGGTTCGAATCCCTCTCTCTCCGCTTCTTCTTATTACTTGAGACTTTCGAATTCGAAGGAATTTCGATCCCTTGATTTTATCATAGGTAAATGTATGGAATAGATAAAATCATAAGAAAAAAAATTTAGAAAAAGCAGGAAAAACGAAAAATATCTTTTTTTTATTCCTCACGTCCAGGATTACGCCCTGGATCATTAGATAAAAATCCGAAGATGAAGAGAGAAATAAAGAATATCACTACTGTATAAACGAATAATTTGAGAGTAAGCATTACACAATCTCCAAGATCTTTTTTTTTTTTGAAAAAGGGAATAGGTTACTTATTTTTTACTTTACCACATACACTATTTTGTTTTGACATGACACCCCCAAAAAAATGAAGTGTTTTTTTGAAAAGAAAGTCATTTTCACGAATTTCTTTGGAATAAGATTTGGATTCCTTCGTTATCAAAAATTTCTTGTCATATGAATAATTAGGTATTGTAGGCAACCTAATAAAGTCTTTGCTCACTGTAAGGTGAGAACGAGGAAATAAGTTGATCAAAATTCATCGCTGCGGTTATTCAATATACAAGAATTTCTATTTTTGAATCGAGGGTTCATAATGTAAGACTTATCTGGTCTTATCAATTTTTCGAATTTTTATTTATCGAATAAATCATGAATTTAGCAGAGTATTAAATCATCGAAAACTTACAGCAGCTTGCCAAACAAAGGCTAAGAGAAAAAAAAGTACAGGTATGACAGGCATAACATCTACGATTGGATTTAAAAAGGCATAAGCTTCGGGCAATTTGGCGAAGAAAAAACTACTCGAATAAAAGACAGAATTAAGACAGATGCAGATTAAACTAAAGATATTAAGCATAACAAAATTTCGTTCTTGTAGATTAGATAATTTTATTCTGATTGAGTTTTTTTTTTATAAGGGAAAAAAAAGACAAGTCAAAAAATCTTTCTTTTTTTTTTTTTCGAAATCTCCCAAATAAAAATCTTTCCTTCCATTCTCAAATGAGAATACAAGGAATTCCATTTTCATACAATATCTTAACTGAATTCCCTGTAATGATCAATGCATTTTTTTGATTCTATATCTACATGTGTTGAATCCTAGCAACAATATATCCCCAATGTATTTATTTATTGGGTTGGAATTGACGAATAACCAATACCAATATTAATGTTTATTAGTGTCGAATAGAAATTCGAAATGGGGCGTGGCCAAGCGGTAAGGCAGCGGGTTTTGGTCCCGTTACTCGGAGGTTCGAATCCTTCCGTCCCAGATCGTTTCCATCAGAAACGAAAGATGGGATCACATCGTATCCCACATGAAACATAAAATTGTTAACGAGAACAATCTTTTGTTCTGAATTCTAAGAATGATTCTTAGAATCATATTTTTCTTTCATTTTGTTTCTCACAAACGTAATCAAGTGTCAAATGTGGGTGGAAATAAATATCTTTTTTTTGAATTCAAAAAAGAAATTCTGGGTTTATCATTCACATTCAGGATATGTTCGTACTACTCAATATTCATTTTCAAGTTAGTTACTTATGGAAACTTTATGTCCCATATCTATGAAATGTCAATTCTCACATGAAGCATTCTGAATCGAAATGTGAATGAAAGGAAAGAAAGGCCTCTTTATTCCCTTACCAAGGGTAAAAAGCCTAAAGTAAATAAATGGAGTATCCCAATTCCACAGTCTATGTGGAGACTAAAGAGTAGGGAGTTTTTGGTACTAATTTAATCACTGGTCTTAAAACTTCTAAAGCTGGTGTGGGAAAAAAATAGTAAAAACGAATTGATCTGGACCCCATTTTTTTGTATTTTATCTGGTTCATCTTATATCTTATCCGGTTCAAATGAATAATTGGAAATCAATGTAATGTAGCGATTGGGGGGAAATTCGTATATTGCATCTACTTGACTTTATGAAATTGATGGAAAAGCAAAATTCTTGAACCTGAAGTAAAACAAAATCTGTATTGTATAAAATAAAAAAGTTTGATTAATAATTGATTTTGTTCCGGGATTGCAAATCTATTAATATTAAAGGTTCTTCTTTTGAGGTTTATAGTTTATTTGTTCGAGAAAAATGGATCCTTCATGATTGATCGTCCCGAACAATCTTTTTAAGATGTAAATAAGTCTTAAGGAAACTTATTTATTCGTCTTTTTTAGAAATATGTTTCATTCATATGATAGAATATAGAGTTAAATAAATTGGATCCTTGCCGATCCTTCCCCGGATAAATACTTATCTATCCATAGATAGATAGATAGAAAGTATGTACTATTATATACCGGTATACACACACCGGTTGAGCCAATGACTATTCATGATTCCATATTGAATCAATTACATACCGGTTTGAAATAAAATTAGAGGAATGTTATGGTAAAACTTCGTTTGAAACGATGTGGTAGAAAGCAACGTGCGACTTGAAGGACATGATCGGCTGTGGATTCTTACATCCACCATTTTCTATAGGAATGAAGATGTTCTTAGCTCGACATAGTTTGTTCTGCTCTGTTAGGAACCTAATTTGTGTTAGGTTGTAAGTAAATAGTACATGATGGAGCTCGAGCAGAAAGGATTGATTCGTTTATCAGGGGGAAGAATCTAGGGTTAGTAACTATCAATAAGTTAGACCAACTTTGTAAGTATATCCTCAATATATAAATCGAAAGGTTAAAAAAATCGAAAAATCAAAGAAGTTTGAAAAATAAAAAGTAAAATTTTTCAGAATTGGTAAAACTATTTCGATCAAAAGTGTATCACAAGGGAATCCACCGTTCATATTCTATTTCTATAGTATAGAAAAAAATAACAAAAAACAAAAAGGTATGTTGCTGCTCTTTTGAAAGGAGTAAGGATCACCGAAGTAATGTCTAAACCCAATGATTTCACAAAGCAAAGATAAGGGATTCCGGAACAAGTAAACACTATTTTCAATTGTCTCGACAATTGAATCAGAATGAGGAATAAAAATAGATTCGAGATGAGACAAACGAAAGAGGTTAGAGACGGCTCAATAAATGTCTAAGGGTTTCCCTTCGAACTTTGTCAGAATTACCCAACTTGAGTTATGAGTACGAATGAGATTTCTTTTTTTCTGTAAGGAAGAATAAAAAAACGACTCAAATCATAGTCTAATTCATGATTTTATGGATCCATTTGCCATTATATACATATACAGAAATTTAGAATCCTTTTTTCTCGAGCCGTATGAGGAGAAAACCTCCCATACGTTTCTAGGGGGGGCATTGTTTATTTACATCTATTCCAATGAGCCATCTACCGAATCGTTGCAATTGATGTTCGATCCCGAAGAGAAGGAAGAGATCTTAGAAAAGTAGGTTTTTACGACCCGATAAAGAATCAAACTTATTTAAATGTTCCTGTTATTCTATATTTCCTTGAAAAAGGTGCTCAACCTACGGGAACTGTTTGTGATATTTTAAGGAAGGCTGAATTATTTCAAGAAAGAACTTCGATTTGAGTTAATTAAAGGAAAAAAACAAAATGAATAAATAAAAAAGGGGGGGGGGGACTAGTATCTATCTTTGTGTAATTATTTACACACAATTTGCCTTTTTTTTGCTGTATTCATACTTAATTTACTTTTTTTTCTTGTTTGTTGCGGGAATCCACCAACAAACAAGGGGTTAATCTTGCTTATCGTACCTCTATTGATTGAATAAACCCGAGATTTTTTCTTTACTTTACCTCTTTCGTATTTTTTTCATCCAAATTTATTATTTTTTTTATGTTGTGCCAATCCAACACAAGTCCTTATTTGATTTACTTAAATTTGTTTTCTTAACATCGGATTCATATTGACAATGGTGCATCGAAGAAATATAATTCGATCGTAGATAAATAGATCCGTTTATCTCCACCCCATATTGGTTTTTTCTTTCCTTCACTTCAGTCAAATGATGGGTTTGCCCTGCCGGATTTACTGGCATACAAGATGTATTTTCTTAACGAAAAAGAAAAGAAAATTGATAAAGAAAATGGCGGTTTGTCACAATTTTGACATCTCTATTGGGAATCTGTTGTTGTTTAATCCGATCTGTCCATTTTGGTATTTTGGTGTTTTTAATTGATCAACAAATCGAAAAGAAAGATTTGTTCTAGTTCAATGTTTTGACGGGGTCGTGCAGTGCAATTCAATTTATTTTTTTATTTTGACCGTATTTACATATCCTATTTATTTTATTCGGGTTGCTAACTCAACGGTAGAGTACTCGGCTTTTAAGTGCGACTATGATCTTTTACACATTTGGATGAAGCAACAGATTCGTCCAGACTATTGGTAGAGTCTATAAGACCACGACTGATCCTCAAAGGTAATGAATGGAAAAAACAGCATGTCGTAATAAAAATAAAATATTATTATTATTTTGATTATTATTTAATTAATTATTTAATTTATAATTTATTATTTAATTAAAGTAGAACTTTGAGTTTATCCTTACCGGATCGTTACAAATTTTTTTTATTTTCACTTCCAAAAAGAAAAAAAAAATTCACATTTACAGTTGGGTCTAGTGAATAAATGGATAGAGCCCCATGGCTCTAATTCTGGTGAAATAAAAAGCAACGAGCTTTTGTTCTTAATTTGAATGATTACCCGATCTAATTAGACGTTAAAGATAGATTAGTGCCTGATGCGGGAAAGGGTGGGTTCTTTTGTGAGTGGACCATTGATTTTCTTTCTTTTTTTTTTTTTAATGAATCCTAATTATTCTTTATTATGGATTGGAGACGGATGTGTAGAAGAAACAGTATACTGATAAAGAGAATTTATTCCAAAGTCAAAAGAGCGATCGAGTTGCAAAAATAAAGGATTTTTGACCCTCTTGTAATTATAACGAACATAAACCAATTGGATAGAAAAGGAGAGGAAAAAGATCTGTTGATTGGACTCCCCTGTTTCCTTTGTTTGTGGGATATATATTCTTTTCTTACTGTAATTATATACATAATATATACCCTGTTCTGACCATATTGCACTATGTATCATTTGATAACCCCAAAAATGAAATGGGTCCTGCCTCTGGTTCAAGTAGAAATGTAAATGGAAGAATTACAAGGATATTTAGAAAAAGATAGATCTCGGCAACAACACTTTCTATATCCGCTTCTCTTTAAGGAGTATATTTACACATTTGCTCATGATCGTGGTTTAAATGGTTCGATTTTTTACGAATCCACGGAAATTTTTGGTTATGACAATAAATCTAGTTCAGTACTTGTGAAACGTGCAATTATTCGAATGTATCAACAGAATTATTTGATTTATTCGGTTAACGATTCTAACCAAAATCGATTCGTTGGGTACAACAATGATTTTTATTTTCATTTTTATTCTCAGATGATATTGGAAGGTTTTGCAGTCATTGTGGAAATTCCATTCTTGCTGCGATTAGTATCTTCCCTCGAAGAAAAAAAAATACCAAAATCTCATAATTTGAATTTACGATCTATTCATTCAATATTTCCCTTTTTGGAGGACAAATTATCGCATTTAAATTATGTGTCAGATATACTAATACCTTATCCCATCCATCTGAAAATCTTGGTTCAAATCCTTCAATGCTGGATCCAAGATGCTCCTTCTTTACATTTATTGCGATTCTTTCTTCACGAATATCATAATTGGAATAGTCTTATTACTCCGAATAATTCGATTTTTTTTTTTTCAAAAGAAAATAAAAGACTATTTCGGTTCCCATATAATTCTTATGTATCTGAATGCGAATTTGTATTAGTTTTTCTTCGTAAACAATCTTCTTATTTACGATTAACATCTTCTGGAGCTTTTCTTGAGCG